CTCGAAGATCGAGAATATTTTGATGAGCTTGGATATGTTCGAGAAATAAGAGGTGTGATGCTACTAACCCAATCGATTCTTAGAAAATATATTATATTACCCTCATTGATAATAGCTAAAAATATCGCACGTATCTTATTATTTCAAACTCCTGAGTGGTCCGAGGATTTTAAAGATTGGAAACGAGAAAGACATATTAGATGTACTTATATTGGTATTCCAATATCCGAAAAAGAATTGCCACCAGACTGGTTAACAGAGGGTATTCAGATAAAGATTCTATACCCTTTTTGCCTACAACCTTGGCAAAATGCCGTGAAAAAAAAGAAAAAACATGATTTTTGTTTTTTAACTCCCTCTGGAACACCTATTGACCAACTTTTTGTTGGTATTCCTCGAGAAGAACCCTCTTTTTTTAAACCTATATTTAAAGAACTCAAAAAAAGAATTAGAAAATTGAAATTTAAGTGTTTTAGAGCTTTAACCGTTTTAAAAGAAGAAGAAGGAGAAAAATTCTTTCGAAAAGTCTCAAAAGAAACAAAAAAATGGATCATCAAAAGCATTCTATTTCTCCAAGGAACAAAAGTAAAAGGAAACAAAAAAGAGCTCTTCCCTTCTTTTGGAGAAATAGATGACGAAATAGATGGATTGGGTGAAACTAAAAAAGATTCGCCAATCGGTGAAACTAAAAAAGATGCAATAATCATTAATCAGATGATTCACGAATCTTCCATGAAAAGTCGATCTATAAAAGAGTGGACAAATTTTTTACTCACAGAAAAAAAAATGAAAGATCTGACTGAGAGAACAAACACAATCCAAAATCAACTAGAAAAGATTATAAAAAAAAAAGAGACTAAAAACGGATTTCTAAATCAAGAAATAAATATTAGTTCTACGAAAAAAAGTTATCATGATAAAATATTAAAAGCATCAAAAAGAATTTGGCATATAGTAAAAAGAAGAACTACTCGATTAATCCGTAAATTCGATTTTTTTATACAATTTTGGATTGAAAGACTATACATAGATTTTTTTTTACATATAATTAATATTACAAGAATCCATGCACAACTTGTTCTCGAATCAATAAAAAAAAAAATTATTGATAAATGCATTTTCAATAATGAAAGAAATCAGGAAAAAAAAAAAGCAAATAAAAATCGAATTGATTTTATTTCAAGTATAAAAAAAAACTCATTTTCAAACAGTCGAATTAGAAATAAGAAATCAAAAACTTTTTGTGACTTATCCTCCTTCTCACAAGCATATGTTTTTTACAAATTATCACAAACCCAAGCTATTAACTTGTATAAATTCAAGCCTATCCTTCAATATGAAGGAACATCCATTTTTCTTAAAAATGAAATAAAGAATTTTTTCGATTTTGGAATATTTCAGTACAGATTAAAACATAAAAATGTTTTACATTCTGGAATGAATCAATGGAAAAATTGGTTAAAGACTCATTATCAATACGATTTATCTCATATTAGATGGCTTAGATTAGTGCCAGAAAAATGGCGAAATAGCGTCAATCAACACCATATGGCTCAAAATAAAGATTTAAAGAAACCGGGTTCATATGAAAAAGAAAAAGTAATTCATTACATAAAAGAAAATGATTTTGAAGCAGACTCATTAATGAACCAAAAATATAAAAAATCGAATTTTCAAAAACCTTATAGATATAATTTTTTCTCATATAAATCGATTAATAAGGAAGAGAAAGAAGATAAAAAGGACTCATATATTTATGGGTCACCATTACAAGTAAATAATAGCGAAGAGATTTTTTATAATTCCAACACGGATAAAGGGAAATTTTTTGATATGCTGGGAGGTATCCCTATCCACAATTTTCTATTCCCTAATTATCTAGGGGAAAATGATATTATCGATAGGGAGAATTTTTCTATCCGAAAATCTAGAAGATATTGTGATTGGTTTAATATTTGGCTTAAAAATAAGGACGATATTGAGTCCTGGGTTTCCACCAAGACTAAGAACAATATTCTGCCTGAGATTAATAATCTAAATGAGGTTAATAATTATCAAAATTATTCTAAAATAAATAGGAGAAGACTCTTATATTTCACAATTTATCAAAATAAAGACCCGAATAAAAAAATGAAAAAAGCCCTCCTTTTTGATTGGATGGGAATGAATGAAGAAATACTAAGTCGTCCTATAAGGAATCTTGGGGTTTGGTTCTACCCAAAATTTGGGCACCTTTATGATGTATATAAGAAAAACCCGTGGATTATACCAAAAAAATCCCTTCTTTCAAATGTTATTGAAAACGAAAACGTTAGTAGAAAAAAAAATAATAAAAAAAGGGACACATCGAACCGAACAAAAATACTTTTTTTCAATGAGAAAGAGAAGGAAATTTTTGACCCTCAAAAAAGAGACTTTCAAAAAAAAATATACTTTAAAGATTTCATAAAAGATCGTCTCTTGCGTTATTACTTTGGTTGGTATGATGATTTTGCGGACGAAAAAGTAAACACTAGTATCTATGAAAATTGTTTTTTGCTTAAAGTGAGAAGTCAGGACTATCAAGTATCAGAAGCAGCTATCCTCTCCATACTAAGGGGGGAAACATGTCTGGATTGTTTGTTCCGTCGTAACGAAGCGAAATTCAATGCTTCTAAATTAATGAGAAGGGGATTTTTTCTTCTCGAACCAGTTCGTCTGTCTGTAAACAATGATGGACATTTGATTCTATATCAAACCATAAGTATTGCGTTGGTTCATAAGAATAAACAAAAAATCAATCAAATATACCAGGAAGAAGGCTCTCTTACTAAGAAGAATTTTGATGAATTAATTGCAAGACAGAAAAAAATGGCTGAAAATAGAGACAAAAATCATTATGATTTGTTTGTTCCTGAAAATATTTTATCCCCCAAACGTCGTAGAGAATTGCGAATTCTAATTTGTTTCAATTCAAGGGGTAGAAATGGTATGGATAGAAGTCCAGTATTTTGCAATGATGTAAAAAACTGTGGTAAAGTTTTGAATAAGAGTAACCGCGATAAAAAAAAACTAAAAAAACTCAAGTTCTTTCTTTGGCCCAATTATCGATTAGAGGATTTAGCTTGTATGAATCGCTATTGGTTTAATACTAATGATGGCAGTCGTTTCAGTATGTTACGAATACATATGTACCCGCGATTCAAAATTCGTTAATAGTACATCTATTTTTCCATATATTTAGTATATCGGGAATATGAAAACAAATAGAGAGACCCAAAGATTTTCTTGCATTCTATTTTGATACATGATATTAATTTAATGACATACATATCAATTTGATCTATAAATGAATCAACAGACTTTTGTTAAAGTCTGTTGATTCATTTATTGTTTTTATTTAACTCTAAAATAAAACTTTCTCTTTTGCAAAAAGAAATCATTTCTTTATAGCTCGGTATGAATCAAATAGAAAAACAAATTGATTCATTTTTTTGTTAATTTTTTTTGATAAATTGAAGCGGTTCAGAACGAACTTAAGATCTTTGTATATAGCAGAATACCTCTTATTATTATTACTGATTAACAAAATTCACATAAAAAAGGGAGTAGGGAGGGGGACGAAGATTTTGTTTTATGAAAAAAAATTCCTTCATTTCAGTTATTTTTCAAGAGAAAAACGAACAAAACGTGGGGTCCGTTGAATTTCAAATAGTCAATTTCACCAATAAGATAAGAAGACTTACTTCGCATTTGGAATTGCACAGAAAAGACTATTTATCTCAGAGAGGTTTACGAAAAATTTTGGGAAAACGTCGACGGTTGCTGTCTTATTTATCAAAGAAAAGCGAAGTGCGTTATAAAAATTTAATTCGTGAGTTGGGTATTCGGGAGTCAAAAAATCGTTAATGAATTTGAAATTTTTGAATTAGTTGATTTTTTAGATCTTGAATTTTGATGAACTTCGTTTCGTTTTCAGCAATTCATGTACAAATGAATCGAGGAAAAACCTATGAATATACCGGTTACAGAAAAGGACCTTATGATAGTCAATATGGGACCTCACCACCCATCAATGCACGGTGTTCTTCGTCTTATCATTACTCTAGATGGTGAAGATGTTGTTGACTGCGAACCGATCTTAGGTTATTTACACAGAGGAATGGAAAAAATTGCAGAAAACCGAACAATTATACAATATCTGCCTTATGTAACACGTTGGGATTATTTAGCTACTATGTTCACGGAGGCAATAACCGTAAATGGACCAGAGCTGTTGGGAAATATTCAAGTACCTAAAAGAGCCAGCTATATCAGAGTGATTATGTTGGAATTGAGTCGTATAGCTTCTCATCTGTTATGGCTTGGACCTTTTATGGCGGATATTGGCGCGCAGACTCCCTTTTTCTATATTTTCCGAGAAAGGGAGTTAATCTATGATTTATTTGAAGCTGCCACCGGTATGAGAATGATGCATAATTTTTTTCGTATCGGAGGAGTCGCGGCGGATCTACCTTATGGATGGATAGATAAATGCTTGGATTTCTGTGATTATTTTTTAACAGGGGTTGGTGAATATCAAAAACTTATTACGCGAAATCCTATTTTTTTAGAACGAGTTGAGGGAATAGGCATTATTGGTGGCGAAGAAGCAATAAATTGGGGTTTATCTGGCCCAATGCTACGAGCATCTGGTATACAATGGGATCTTCGGAAAGTTGATCGTTATGAGTGTTATGACGAATTTGATTGGGAAATCCAATGGCAAAAAGAAGGAGATTCTTTAGCTCGTTATTTAGTCCGAATCAGTGAAATGACAGAATCCATAAAAATAATTCAACAGGCTCTGGAAGGAATTCCGGGGGGTCCTTACGAGAATTTAGAAATCCGATGTTTTGATAGAGAAAGGGCTACAAAATGGAATGATTTTGAATATCGATTCATTAGTAAAAAACCGTCGCCTACATTTGAATTGCCGAAACAAGAACTTTATGTGAGAGTTGAAGCTCCAAAGGGGGAATTGGGAATTTTTCTGATAGGGGATCAAAGCGGTTTTCCTTGGAGATGGAAAATTCGCCCGCCGGGTTTTATCAATTTGCAAATTCTTCCTCAGTTAGTTAAAAAAATGAAATTGGCTGATATTATGACGATACTAGGTAGCATAGATATTATTATGGGAGAAGTTGATCGTTGAAATGATAATTTATACAACAGAAGTACAAGGTATCAATTCTTTTTCAAAATTTGGATCTTTAAAAGAGGTCTACGAGATCTTATGGATATTTGTCCCTATTTTGACTCTTGTATTGGGGATCACAATAGGTGTACTCGTAATTGTATGGTTAGAACGAGAAATATCGGCAGGAATACAACAACGTACTGGTCCTGAATACGCCGGACCTTTGGGAATTCTTCAAGCTCTAGCAGACGGGACAAAACTTCTTTTCAAAGAGAATCTTTTTCCTTCCAGGGGAAATACCCGATTATTTAGTATTGGACCATCTATAGCAGTCATATCCATTTTAATAAGTTTTTCAGTAATTCCTTTTAGTTATCACCTTGTTTTAGCCGATCTCAATATTGGTATTTTTTTATGGATTGCCATTTCAAGTATTGCTCCTGTTGGACTTCTTATGTCAGGATACGGATCAAATAATAAATATTCCTTTTTAGGTGGTCTGCGAGCTGCTGCGCAATCGATTAGTTATGAAATACCATTAACTCTATGCGTTTTATCAATATCTCTACGTGTGATTCGTTAATTTATTTTCCCTATTTCTTTCGTTCTAAAAAAATAAGTTGAATGAAGAGAATCCTCCTTTTTTATTAGGGGTTGATAAATTAAATTAGATAGTTATATATGAGTGAAAGAAAACAGCTTACAAATTCGCCGTAAAAAAAAGTTGAATCTCATTTCCTATGTACAAGAAATAAGTGGAAATAAACATAAGCGAAAGAAATCCTTTACCCCAAGACTGGTTGATTAGTCAACCTAGCTTGAAGCGGGTTAAAAAAAACCGTATGAAATTTTTATTATCGTTTGTATGGATTACTATATTCATATTGCCAAACGGAAGATTGAACAAAAAAGAGTGGATGGTTAGGAACACCAAAATACACAAAGGATTAGTAATGGAGATTATGTAAATTATCTAAAAGGATAGTTCTGCATAACATAAAAGGAATACTCATTGGGGCTTTAAATTAGTAGAAATGATCAGGCAGTACTCCCCAGATTCCGATCCAGAGTAGGCTCCTATCCACCGATTAAAGCAATGACTATCAGGAACGAAATAATCCTTTACTTTTTTTAGTTTAAGCCCCCGTTTCCGAATAGGAATGAAAAAAAAACAAAAGAAAAACCTTTTCTTTCATATATGTATAGTATAATTCATTTCATGATTCATGAACTAATAGAACGTTTAATTTGTTTTTTCGTAATCGAGGGTGAAATATTGATTGAGTTTTCGACAAGGAGTATTTTATTGAAGAATTAAGTTATTACTCAACAAAGAAAAATTGAAAAAAAAAGGGGTGAGATGAATTCAGAAGCACTTTTTTTTATATTTATTTAATTTCTTAATTTTCTTATAGTATAGCGGACGGAATTCCATTGGTATAATTTTTGACCTTCCGACCCATTTTGACTCTATCTAGTCTACACCAATACCAAGACAAATAATGCGGATCCGGTCATTAGATTTATTTGTGACCCGCGAGGAGCCGTATGAGGTGAAAATCTCATGTACGGTTTTGGAATAGCGATGGGAACTGTGATGTTATTATCGACTATGATTATCTAATAGTTTAAGTACAGTTGATATAGTTGAGGCGCAGTCAAAATATGGGTTTTGGGGTTGGAATTTGTGGCGTCAACCCATAGGGTTTATAGTTTTTCTAATTTCTTCCCTAGCAGAATGTGAGAGATTACCTTTTGATTTACCAGAAGCAGAGGAAGAATTAGTAGCAGGGTATCAAACCGAATATTCGGGTATCAAATTTGGTTTATTTTACGTTGCTTCCTATCTAAATCTATTACTTTCTTCGTTATTTGTAACAGTTCTTTACTTGGGCGGGTGGAATATTTCCATTCCGCCCATATTCTCTCCTGAGCTAAATAAAGTAGATGGGATCTTTAGAACGACAATAGGTCTCTTTATTACATTAGCAAAAACTTTTTTGTTCTTGTTTATTCCTATCGCAACAAGATGGACTTTACCTCGGTTAAGAATGGACCAACTATTAAATCTTGGATGGAAATTTCTTTTACCTATTTCTCTCGGTAATTTATTATTAACAACATCTTTCCAACTTCTTTCACTGTAAAGAAAAAAGAATACGATGCTCACAACTTAGTTCAAACAAGCGAAAGAAACAAAGATAAAATTATTCATAAAAATTTATGATATGTTCTCTATGGTAACTGGGTTCATGAATTATGGTCACCAAACAGTACGAGCAGCGAGGTACATTGGTCAAGGTTTCATGATTACCTTATCCCATGCAAATCGTTTACCTGTAACTATTCAATACCCTTATGAAAAATTAATCACATCCGAGCGTTTCCGCGGCCGAATCCATTTTGAATTTGATAAATGCATTGCTTGTGAAGTATGTGTTCGTGTATGTCCTATAGATCTGCCTGTTGTTGATTGGAAATTTGAAACAGATATTCGAAAAAAACGATTGCTTAATTACAGTATTGATTTTGGAATTTGTATATTTTGCGGTAACTGCGTTGAGTATTGTCCAACAAATTGTTTATCAATGACTGAGGAATATGAACTTTCTACTTACGACCGTCACGAATTGAATTATAATCAAATAGCTTTGGGCCGTTTACCAATGGCAGTAATTGACGATTATACAATCCGAACAGTTTTGAATTCGCCTCAAAGAAAAACTAGGTAAATACCTCTCCGATTCTTTTTCTAGTAAAGTCAAGAGAAATTTCCAATTCTTAAGGGTTTAAATGAAAAGAACGAAGTCTTTTTCTTTGTTTTGTTTGATCAAAAATTCCAAAATTCAACTAGATTTTGGTTGATGATAATTTTGACGTCATTTTTATGGTGAATCTATTAATCTATTCATAATTGTTTTGAAATAGATAGTTTTTCAAAAAACAAAAAACCCTTTAAAATCAAAGAATAAAAAAAACTGTCCAAAAATTGTACCTACATCAATTTACACCTAATAGATTTGAATTTCATTCAATTCGGAACGTATCATAAATTCAATTAGGCGAACGAGCGGATCATAAAAAAAATTCCTGGTCGAGTCAATAAGATCATGAAAAGTATTTCAATTTCTTTATCCCATATAATGGATTTGCCTGGACCAATACACGATTTTCTTTTAGTTTTTCTGGGATTGGGTCTTATATTAGGGGGCCTGGGAGTGGTATTACTTACCAACCCAATTTTTTCTGCCTTTTCATTGGGATTGGTTCTTAGTTGTATATCCTTATTCTATATTCTCTCCAATTCTCATTTTGTAGCCGCTGCCCAGTTACTTATTTATGTGGGAGCCATAAATGTTTTAATCCTATTTGCTGTGATGTTTATGAATGGTTCAGAATATTACACCGATTTTAAGCTGTGGACCGTTGGGGATGGCGTCACTTCACTGGTTTGTACAAGTATTCTTGTTTCGTTAATTACTACTATTTTAGATACGTCATGGTACGGTATTATTTGGGCTACAAAATCAAACCAAATTATAGAACAAGACTTAATAAGTAATAGTCAACAAATTGGAATTCATTTATCAACAGATTTTTTTCTTCCATTTGAACTCATTTCAATAATTCTTTTAGTTGCTTTGATAGGTGCAATTGCTTTGGCTCGTCAATAATAAATAAAAATCTGTATAACTAACAGCAGCAAGTACTCAAAATTCAAGTTTTTTTCTGGGTTATCATATTTATTTCCCTTGAATGAATTCTATAGAAATATAGGAATCAAATTAAAGACTTTTCATACCTAAAATAGAAATTTGTTAAAATTCCTTTATTTTTAAATTCTTTTATTCGATCTATTTCCACTAGAATATATTCTTTTGTTCCGTCTTTGTTAAATTTCTAGTCAATCGAATGTATTGTTCATATTGAAATTCATTTCAATTAATAAGGAGTTGGTCAATGATGCTAGAACATGTACTTGTTTTGAGTGCCTATTTATTTTCTATTGGTATTTATGGATTGATTACGAGTCGAAATATGGTTAGGGCCCTTATGTGTCTTGAACTTATATTGAATGCGGTTAATATCAATTTTGTAACATTTTCTGATTTTTTTGATAATCGCCAATTAAAAGGAGATATTTTTTCAATTTTTGTTATAGCTATTGCAGCCGCTGAAGCTGCTATTGGATTGGCTATTGTTTCGTCAATTTATCGTAATAGAAAATCAACACGTATCAATCAATCGACGTTGTTGAATAAATAGTAGTAATAATAAATATTGAAATAATAAAGGAATCTAGATCATATTTGTAAAACCATAAGCAATCAAAGCATCTTGGACCTTTTTTATGAGTTGCTCTAGAAGGAAATTGATTAGAAAATTTCTAAAATTTCTGGTAAATCGTTGATTCATCTAGTGTTTCAATATATGATTCATTTACAAGTTTACTAGATCGAATTTTTATAACATTCAAAAATTGATAGATCCCATGTCACATTCAGTAAAAATTTATGATACATGTATAGGGTGTACTCAATGTGTTCGAGCTTGCCCCACGGATGTGTTAGAAATGATACCCTGGGATGGATGTAAAGCTAAGCAAATTGCTTCTGCTCCAAGAACAGAAGACTGTGTTGGTTGTAAGAGATGTGAATCCGCCTGTCCAACAGATTTCTTGAGCGTTCGAGTTTATTTATGGCATGAAACAACTCGAAGCATGGGTCTAGCTTATTGATACGTTCCCCAAAACCTCAGTTGAATCCATTTTGAATACATTTGATTTTTTTTACTGAAAAAAACCCGTACTCGAAAAAAAAGCATAAAGATTCTTTTTTCGAGCGCGGGTTTTTCTGGTCCAAGTGTATCTTGTCTTTACCATGAATTATTTTCCTTGGTTAACAATAATTGTTGTTTTACCCATATCCGCGGGTTCACTCATTTTCTTTCTTCCTCATAGAGGAAATAAGTTAATTCGGTGGTATACTATTTGTATATGCATTTTAGAACTCCTTCTAATGACCTATGTATTTTGTTATCATTTCCAATTGGACGATCCATTAATCCAGCTCGCAGAAGATTATAAATGGATCAATTTTTTTGATTTTTACTGGAGATTGGGAATAGATGGCCTTTCCATAGGACCTGTTTTACTGACAGGATTTATTACTACTTTAGCTACTTTAGCAGCTTGGCCAGTTACTCGGGATTCCCGATTATTCCATTTCTTAATGTTAGCAATGTACAGTGGTCAAATAGGATCATTTTCCTCTCGGGATCTTTTACTTTTTTTCATCATGTGGGAGTTAGAATTAATTCCCGTTTATCTACTTCTATCTATGTGGGGGGGAAAGAAACGCCTGTATTCAGCTACCAAGTTTATTTTGTATACTGCAGGGGGCTCCATTTTTCTATTAATAGGAGTTTTGGGTATTGGATTCTACGGTTCTAATGAACCAACATTAAACTTTGAAACATTAGTTAATCAATCATATCCTATACCACTGGAAATACTATTCTATATTGGGTTTCTTATTGCTTTTGCTGTCAAATCACCGATTATACCCTTACATACATGGTTACCAGACACCCACGGGGAGGCACATTACAGTACTTGTATGCTTCTAGCCGGAATCTTATTAAAAATGGGAGCGTATGGATTAGTTCGGATCAATATGGAATTATTACCCCATGCACATTCTCTCTTTTCCTCTTGGTTGCTGATAGTGGGTACAATGCAGATAATTTATGCAGCTTCAACATCTCTTGGTCAACGTAATTTAAAAAAAAGAATAGCCTATTCCTCTGTATCTCATATGGGCTTCATACTTATAGGAATTGGTTCCATAACTGATACGGGACTCAACGGAGCCATTTTACAAATAATATCTCATGGATTTATTGGCGCTGCGCTTTTTTTCTTGGCGGGAACCAGTTACGATAGAATACGGCTTGTTTATCTCGACGAAATGGGCGGAATGGCTATTCCAATTCCAAAAATATTTACGATGTTCAGTATCTTATCGATGGCTTCTCTTGCATTACCCGGCATGAGTGGTTTTGTTGCGGAATTGACAGTCTTCTTTGGAATCATTACCAGCAAAAAATATTTTTTAATGCCAAAAATACTAATTACTTTTGTAATGGCAATTGGAATGATATTAACTCCTATTTATTCATTATCTATGTCGCGTCAAATGTTTTATGGATATAAGTTATTTAATGTTCCAAGCTCCTATTTTTTTGATTCTGGACCACGAGAGTTATTTCTTTCGATCTCTATCTTTCTACCCATAATAGGTATTGGTATTTATCCAGATTTTGTTTTCTCACTATCAGGTGAGAGGGTCGACGCTATTCTATCGAATTTTTTTTTTAGATAGTATTCATTAATAAAATAAAAAAAGCATCCTATTATTCGTAAAAAGGTTCGTTGTACAATTGTGAAAAAAAGAAAAGTCTTTTTTCTTCTATTAAGTTGAAGTTGAATCAAAAAAAGTAAAATAAATTTGAATTTTAATCAGACATGTTTGGCCTTTGTGAGAACCTTTTGAATCAAATAGTAGAGCGATTCAAAAGGTTCTTGACGGATTATGCTTAGATATACGCTGTGCTTTTTGTTAGTCTGTTTTTATTCAATTAGATGGTAATGTAAATGAACCATAACTATGTAAACCAATTCCTAATAGATTAACCCCAAAGTAACATATCCAAATTATAAGAAAGCCTGTAGAAGCCACAATTGCGGAATTTACACCTTCCAAATTCTTATTTGTTCGAGTATGTAAATAAATTGCGAATATAGTCCAAGTAATAAAAGCCCAAGTTTCCTTTGGGTCCCAACTCCAATATGACCCCCAAGACTCATTAGCCCAGACTGCTCCAGAAAGAATCCCTATTGTTAAAAAGAAAAATCCAAGCCTAATAATCCAATAACTCCAACGATCCAATTGTTGAGTCAATTGATATCTGTAATAATCTTGAGAAGAAAGAGAATAAGTCTTTAGTAAAACATTGCTACTTTCATTCATTTTGTCACAGGAAAACGACTCATTTAATAAATTTGTTTTTTTACCAAAAATCTTTATGACTTTTCGAAATGTAATGACTAGAAGAGCTACTGATAATAATGATCCACATAAAAGAGCTGCATAGCCTAATACCATCATACTCACGTGCATCATTAACCATCGAGATTGAAGAGCTGGTACTAATATTGCGGATTGATGCATTTTGGTTAAAAGGCCCGAAGTAGCAAAGCCTTGCGTAAAAATAGCACTTGGCGCGGTTATTGCGCTTAAATCATTTTTATAGTTTTTATTTTTAAAAGAGGAAACTATATGAATAATGGAGAAACCCCATGAAAGAAAGATTAATGATTCATATAAATCACTTAATGGGAAATGCCCCGAATAAATCCAACGAGTAATTAATAATCCTGTTATACAGACAAAGGTAACTATTGTTCCCTTTTCTGATGAATCATATAGTTCTACGACTTCATTGGCTAATAAGGTTAAAAAATGAATTGTAATTACGACTGAAACGACCGAAAAGGATATATGAGTTAATATATGCTCTAAAGTTGAAAAAATCATAAAAATTTTTGAAAAAAAAAAAGCGAGAATTTTTTGATTCATTAATTCATTATAGGGCTTATTCTATCTCTTTTAGAAGATATAGAAACACAATGCCGCTACTCGGACTCGAACCGAGATGCTCTAGCACTGCTTCCTAAGAGCAGCGTGTCTACCAATTCCACCATAGCGGCTTGTTCGAAATTATAATAACCAAATTTTACTCAATGGTCGAGATTAAAAGGGTCCACTCAATACAATATTTTTTAGTGAGTATTGAAATTGATGACTAAAACTTCGTTTAAATAATAATAAAAAGAAAATAAAAAGAAATAAGTAATGGAATTGTCATAAAAAAGCAGGTTGGCAAAAGACTTCTTATTTTCGTTTTCGTTTGTTTTATTTAATTAGTTCGAGTTTCTAAAGCAACAACAGAAAGTTTGTTGTTTAGATTCTCCTAAAAACTCGTGTAACTAAAGACTTCTAACTTCATTTGATTCATAGAAATGAAAAAAAGAGTTCTTTACCCTTTTTATTTCCTTTGTTAATGATTTATCTCAATCTCTCATTTTTTTCTAGGTTCATAAAAATCATATAATTCATAAAAATCATATAAAAAGGCTTATCGATTGAATAAAGAAAAAAATAGGATTTTTACGGATCAAAAATTCAGCACGATATTTAACCAAAAGATTTATGTAATTTGTATAGCTCTGTAGTAATCATTAGGATTTTCCATTATGAATTTTTGTTTAAGAATGAACTAAGTATTCTTGGACATATTATATAAAAAAAAGGGTTTCTCAGAATTAATTGTACCATACAAAATTTTTTGAATTTATAATTATTATGTCTTGATTCATCTTTCTATGCAAACATAGAATTCTTTGGATAAGAATAACCTAAGTTAAAATTTACAGATTCTTTGTATATCTACTAAATTGAAAAAGTAATTTTTCTTAATTGGATTGAAAGCAAGAGAAGTATATTATAGTAATTGATAAAAATAATGATTTAGAAAGTTACAAAATTGAAACTTAATCGATTCGTTTTAGTTGCAATACCCCATTCATTTTGCTTAACTATTTTATAAATCTAGAGTGGATCCCTATATTATATACTTAATTATATATATACTTAATTATATATATATAGTTATATATATACTTAATATTTATACTAATTATTACTAAATACTAATTATTACTAATTCTTTAATTGAAATAAAAAAAATATTAAATTAAAAATATTAAATTAAATAAAATAACTAAAGTATAAATAATAAAATAAATAAAGTATAAATCTATTCAACCTATTTATATATCTTCAGTTATAGTCGAAATTATCGATATTTTGAATTATAAAAAAAATTCTGTTAACTCTAACAAACAAAAAAAGGGGCGATGGGGAAAAAAGAATCCCCATCCTGGAAATAAAAAAAAATAGATATTAAAAAAAAAAGAAAGGTGAATCCTTCTATCTTGTCTTTATTATTTATTTAAATTATTTATTATTTATTTAAATTAAAAGAAAAAAGGTCCCTTTTTTTTTAATTCCGTATTAAAATTTCAATTAGGGAATTAAAAAAGCAATTAGCTCTTGTTTCGAGTTAAAACAATTCAAATTATTCCAACGTTTTGTTTTTTATTTGTTGTACAAAAAAACTTTCTGATTTACCGGTAGAAATAGATTTCGCTAATGACAAAGCTTTCAACGCTGTCCAATATCCCTTCTTCTTCCACACGTTTTTACGAATACGCTTTTTTGATATAGAAGTACGTTTTTTTGGAACTGCCATTCAAAAAAAAGTGAGTGCTACAGTTGGATGTGAAAGACATCTATTGTTTAAAAGGATCTCTCCTTTTTATTCTTATATATTTTCTAGATTATTTATTTAGATTCTATATCTATTTAGAATCTTAAAAAAGAAATATAGATGTGAGACTAGCAAAAAATGTGCAAAGGTTAAAAAAAAAAAGAACTATGGGTATAATTATTTTATTTCTATTGTATAAAATACTATTATAGAAAATTATATAAAATGAAAATAATCAGAAAAAAAAAGAAGAAAAAAGAAAGTAAAATCAAGTTTTTCGCTTTTATCCCTCTCTTGTATATTGTTGTCGCCGTCCACTTATCTACCGACTTTTTTATACATAACATAAATAAAAAAAATAGATCAAAAGTTGAAAAAAACCAATCCTTTATCTATTTTTTTTAATACGAAAAAAAAAAGAACAAAACTTGAGTCATTTATTTTATATTCATCAATGTAGTTAATCTATACATAATTAAAAAAATAATAATTCAAAAATTGAAAATTAAAAGATTTTCGAAATTTATTCGTTTAACTTTATTTTATGTAAAGATGTACAGATAATTTTATGGAAAGTAAAATCTTGAATAGTCTTTCTAAAAACTTTGTATTGTAATTCAAGACAATCCATAAGTTTTGCATTGAAAATGAATTAGTTAATAAGTTAAGTTTCTGGATAAATAAGTTATATTGAGTCAAGTTACAAGCCATTCTCGGATTCCTAGAAAAATGAAAAATGCAAGCACCCTTTTTTTCCCGATCTCGGATTTGAATATCTTTGAAGTACTTGAAAAAGATTAAAAAAATTAAGAATAGAAAATTTCACTTAACTTTTTTACTTTGTAATATCTTGATTTTTGATTACTACTTTCATTTCAAAAGAAATAAGAGCCGGTGAATCAGGAACGATTAAAAAAAAAGGTTTTTATGGAGCATACATATCAATATTCATGGATCATACCCTTCATTCCACTTCCAATTCCGATTTTAATAGGAGTGGGACTTCTACTTTTTCCGACAGCAACAAAAAATTTTCGCCGTATGTGGTCTTTTCCCAGTATTTTATTGTTAAGTCTAGCTATGATTTTTTCGGTCGATCTTTGTATTCAGCAAATAAATATAAATTCCATCTATCAATATGTATGGTCTTGGACCATCAATAATGATTTTTCTTTTGAGTTTGGCTACTTTATTGATTCACTTACTTCTATTATGTCAATATTAATTACTACTGTTGGACTTTTGGTTCTTATTTATAGTGACAATTATATGTCTCATGATCAAGGATATTTGAGATTTTTTGCTTATCTAAGTTTGTTCAATACTTCAATGTTAGGATTAGTGATTAGTTCGAATTTGATACAAATTTATATTTTTTGGGAATTGGTTGGAATCTGTTCTTATCTATTAATAGGGTTTTGGTTTACACGACCCCTTGCGGCGAATGCTTGTCAAAAAGCCTTTGTAACTAATCGTGTAGGCGATTTTGGTTTATTATTAGGAATCTTAGGTCTTTATTGGATCACGGGTAGTTTTGAATTTCAAGATTTGTTCGAAATATTTAATAATTTGATTTATAATAATGAGATTTCTTTTTTATTTGCTACTTTATGTGCTTTTCTATTGTTTGCTGGCGCAATTGCTAAATCCGCACAATTCCCTCTTCATGTCTGGTTACCTGATGCCATGGAGGGACCTACCCCAATTTCGGCTCTTATACACGCTGCTACTATGGTAGCAGCAGGCATTTTTCTTGTAGCCCGCTTTCTTCCTCTGTTCATAGTCATACCTTACATAATGAATATAATATCTGTTATAGGTATAACAACAGTACTTTTAGGGGCTACTTTAGCCCTTGCTCAAAAAGATATTAAGAAAGGCTTAGCCTATTCTACAATGTCGCAATTGGGTTATATGATGGTAGCTCTAGGGATGGGGTCCTATCGAGCTGCTTTATTTCATTTAATTACTCATGCTTATTCGAAAGCTTTATTGTTTTTAGGATCTGGATCAATTATTCATTCAATGGAAACTATTGTTGGATATTCTCCAGATAAAAGCCAGAATATGGTTTTTATGGGCGGTTTAAAAAAGCATATCCCAATTACAAAAATTGCTTTTTTAGTGGGTACACTTTCTCTTTGTGGGATTCCACCGCTTGCCTGTTTTTGGTCCAAAGATGAAATTCTTAATGATAGTTGGTTGTATTCACCGATTTTTGCAATAATAGCTTGGTCCACAGCCGGATTAACGGCGTTTTATATGTTTCGGATCTATTTACTTACTTTTGAAGGACATTTAAACATTCATTTTCAAAATTACAGCGGAAAAAAAAGCTGTTCTTTTTATTCAATAAAGCTATGGGGTAAAGAAGAACAAAAAACGATTAACAGAGATTTTCGTTTAGTATCCTTATTAACACTCAATAATAACGAGGGGGCTTCCTCATTTTCGAAGACGGCATGTCAAATGCATGGTAATGTAAAAAAGGATGCTCGTATTACTATTACTCATTTTGGGACCACGAACACCTTTTGTTATCCTCATGAATCAGGTAATACTATGTTATTTCCTATGCTTATATTGGTTTTATTTACTTTATTTGTTGGAGTTATAGGAATTCCTTTCAATCAAGAAGAAGATATATTATCCAAATTGTTAACTCCCTCTATAAATCTTTTATATCCAAACTCAAATGATTTTGTGGATTGGTATGAATTTTTAACAAATGCAACTTTTTCTGTGAGTATAGCCTGCTTTGGAATATTTCTAGCATATTTTTTATATAATCCTTTTTATTCATCTTTACAAAATTTGAACGTCTTTAATTCGTTTGTAAAAAGGGGTCCTAAGAGAATTTTTTGGGACAAAATACAAAATTTTATATATGATTGGTCATATAATCGCGGTTACATAGATGCTTTTTATTCGATATTTTTAACAGAAGGT